AAACCTCGTGTAGGGCTAATAGGTTTCATTTCTCATCTCATGGAAAACCCTTTTCGCTCCGCTTAGCCCTATCCCCCTCTAGGGGTATTTTAGTGATAGGTTCTATAGGAACTGGACGATCCTATTTGGTCAAATACCTAGCGACAAACTCCTATGTTCCTTTCATTACGGTATTTCTGAACAAGTTCCTGTATAACAAGCCGAAACGTTTTCTTATTGATGATATCGACGATATTGGTGATAGTGATGATATTGATGATATTGATGATAGTGACGATATCGATTGTGACCTTGATACGGAGCTGGAGCTGCTAACTATGGAGCTAACTATGGATATGATGCCGGAAATAGACCGAGTTTATATCACCCTTCAATTCGAATTAGCAAAAGCAATGTCTCCTTGCATAATATGGCTTCCAAACATTCATGATCTGGATGTGAATGAGTCGAATTACTTATCCCTCGGTCTATTAGTGAACTATCTCTCCAGGGATTGTGAAAGAGGGTCCACTCGAAATCTTCTTGTTATTGCTTCGACTCATATTCCAAAAAAAGTGGATCCCGCTCTAATAGCTCCGAATAAATTAAATACATGCATTAAGATACGAAGGCTTCTTATTCCACAACAACGAAAGAACTTTTTCACTCTTTCATATATTAGGGGATTTCACTTGGAAAATAAAATGTTCCATACTAATGGATTCGGGTCCATAACCATGGCTTCCAATGCACGAGATCTTGTAGCACTTACCAATGAGGCCCTATCGATTAGTATTACACAGAATAAATCCATTATAGACACTAATACAATTAGATCCGCTCTTCATAGACAAACTTGGTATTTGCGATCCCAGATAAGATCGGTTCAGGATCATGGGATCCTTTTCTATCAGATAGGAAGGGCTGTTGCACAAAGTGTACTTCTAAGTAATTGCCCTATAGATCCTATATCTATTTATATGAAGAAGAAATCATGTAACGAAGGGGATTCTTATTTGTACAAATGGTACTTCGAACTTGGAACGAACATGAAGAAATTCACGATACTTATTTATCTTTTGAGTTGTTCTGCCGGATCGGTCGCTCAAGATCTTTGGTCTCTACCCGGACCCGATGAACAAAATGGGATCACTTCTTATGGACTCGTTGAGAATGATTCTGATCTAGTTCATGGCCTATTAGAAGTAGAAGGCGCTCTGATGGGATCCTCACGGACAGAAAAAGATTGCAGTCAGTTTAATAATGATCGAGTGACATTGCTTCTTCGGCCCGAACCAAGGAATCCCTTAGATATGATGCAAAATGGATCTTGTTCTATCGCTGATCATAGATTTCTCTATGAAAAAGACGAATCGGAGTTTGAAGAAGGGGAAGGAGCTCTCGACCCGCAAGAGTATTTAGTCAATCACATAGTTTGGGCTCCTAGAATATGGCACCCCTGGGGCTTTCTATTTGATTGTATCGAAAGGCCCAATGAATTGGGATTTCCTTATTGGGCCAGGTCATTTCGGAGCAAGTGGATCATTTATGATGAAGAGGATGAGCTTCAAGAGAACGATTCGGAGTTCTTGCAGAGTGGAACCATGCAGTACCAGACACGAGATAGATCTTCCAAAGAACAAGTCTTTTTTCGAATAAGCCAATTCATTTGGGACCCTGCAGATCCATTATTTTTCCTATTCAAAGATCAGCCCTTTGTCTCTGTGTTTTCACATCGAGAATTCTTTGCAGATGAAGAGATGTCAAATCTTACTTCCCAAACGGATCCTCCTACATCTATATATAAACGCTGGTTTATCAAGAATACGCAAGAAAAGCACTTCGAATTGTTGATTTCTCGCCATAGATGGCTTAGAACCAATAGTTCATTATCTAATGGATCTTTCCGTTCTAATACTCTATCCGAGAGTTATCAGTATTTATCAAATCTGTTCCGATCTAACGGAAAGCTATTGGATCAAATGACAAAGACATTCTTGAGAAAAAGATGGCTTTTCCCGGATGAAATGAAAATTGGATTCATGGAACAGGAGAAAGATTTTGTATTCCTTAGCCGTAAAGATATGTGACCATGAAAGCGGGATTAAGTGGAACAGAATTGACTGGGGTGGTAGAGTCGTGGAAACACTTGTTTTTTCCATATTTCGGACCTTAGCTCCATGCAACAATATGCTACTGTTGAAACATGTAAGAATTGAAATCTTAGATCAAAACACTATGTATGGATGGTATGAACTGCCTAAACAATAATTCTTGAACAGCGAACAACCAGAGCCCTATTACTTTACTCACTACATAAAAAAATTTCCATTAATGAAAGATGTCAATCCATTGGAAAATCAAAAATACGCACGTCTGATGAAATGGTTGTTGCTATCTGCTCCAATAACGAATCATTGGTTTGACTGAATAACTAAATAAAATACCCTATATGGATAATACACATTCCAGTTGACCGAGCCTAATTCTAATTGTTTTGTTCCGAAGCAAAGATATCCAC